CTATCTAATAGTAAGAAATGTCAACAAGGAAATCTTTTGTATAGACATTCGAACCACTGTTGGTCATATTTCTTTTTATCGAGAGATAGAAGAAGCCGTACAAGGGTTTTGCCGGGCTTGCTCATATAGTACCTAAGCTAAAAAATTCTATGATACCCGCGATAATTCGATTCGGGTCTCCCCGTCTCAACTAGTATTCTAATTCGTGAATTTCTCCGCTAATCAAGATCGAGGAAAGGCAGTCTTCGAATCACTGACTCAAATCCATTGTCGAATCCTACTCAACTGAATAGCGAGGTACTTATGGCAGAACGGGCCGATCTAGTCTTTCACAATAAAGCGATAGATGGAACTGCCATGAAACGACTTATTCGCAGATTAATAGATCACTTTGGAATGGCATATACATCACATGTCCTGGATCAAGTAAAGACTCTGGGTTTCCAGCAAGCCACTACTACATCCATTTCATTAGGAATTGATGATCTTTTAACAATACCTTCCAAGGGGTGGCTAGTACAAGATGCGGAACAACAAAGTTTAATTTTGGAAAAACACCATCATTATGGGAATGTACACGCGGTAGAAAAATTACGTCAATCCATTGAGATCTGGTATGCTACAAGTGAATATTTACGACAACAAATGAATCCTAATTTTAGGATGACTGATCCTTCTAACCCAGTCCATATAATGTCTTTTTCGGGAGCTAGAGGAAATGCATCTCAGGTCCATCAATTAGTAGGTATGAGAGGATTAATGTCGGATCCTCAAGGACAAATGATTGATTTACCCATTCAAAGCAATTTACGCGAAGGACTCTCTTTAACGGAATATATTATTTCCTGCTACGGAGCTCGCAAAGGAGTTGTGGATACTGCTGTACGAACATCAGATGCTGGATACCTCACGCGCAGACTTGTTGAAGTAGTTCAACACATTGTTGTACGTAGAACAGATTGTGGCACCATCCGAGGTATTTCTGTGAGTCTTCAAAATGGGATGATAACAGAAAGAATTTTTATCCAAACATTAATTGGTCGTGTATTAGCGGACAATATATATATGGGTTCACGATGCGTTGCCATTCGAAATCAAGATATTGGGATTGGACTTGTTAATCGATTCATAACCTTTAGAGCAAAATCAATATCTATTAGAACTCCCTTTACTTGCAGGAGTACATCTTGGATCTGTCGATTATGTTATGGCCGTAGTCCCACTCATGGCGACCTGGTCGAATTGGGAGAAGCGGTAGGTATTGTTGCGGGTCAATCTATTGGGGAACCCGGGACTCAACTAACATTAAGAACTTTTCATACCGGTGGAGTATTTACAGGCGGTACGGCGGAACATGTACGAGCTCCTGATAATGGAAAAATAAAATTCAATGAACATTTGGTTCATCCCACACGTACACGTCACGGCTATCCAGCTTTTCTATGTTATATAGACCTATATGTAACTATTGAGGGTCAAGATATTCTACATAATGTGAATATTCCCCCAAAAAGTTTGATTTTAGTTAAAAATGATCAATATGTAGAATCAGAACAAGTCATTGCCGAGATTCGCGCCGAAGCATCCATCTTGAATTTTAAAGAGAGGGTCCGAAAACATATTTATTCTGACTCAGAGGGAGAAATGCACTGGAGTACCGCTGTGTACCATGCACCCGAATATACATATGGTAATGTTCATCTCTTACCAAAAACAAGCCATTTGTGGATATTATCAGGAGTTCCGCACAGATCCAGTATAGTCCCTTTTTCGCTCCACAAGGATCAAGATCAAATAAATATTCATTCTCTTTCTGTCGAACGAAAATATATTTCTAACCTTTCAGTGACTGATGATCAAGCGAGACATAAATTGTTTAGGTCGGATCCTTCTGGTAAAAAGGAGGGGGGGGTTCTTGATTATTCAGTACCTGATCGAATCATATGTAAGGGTCATTGTAATTTTATATACCCCGCTATTCTTGACGAGAATTCTGATTTATTGGCAAAGAGACGAAGAAATAGATTCATCATTCCATTACAATCGAATCAAGAACAAGAAAAAGAACTAATACCCCGTTCAGGTATCTCGATTGAAATACCCATAAATGGTCTTTTCCGTATAAATAGTATTCTTGCTTATTTCGACGATCCTCGATATAGAAGAAAGAGTTCGGGAATTACTAAATATGGGACTATAGAGGCGGATTCTATCGTCAAAAAAGAGGATTTGATTGAGTATCGAAGAACAAAAGAATTTCGGCCAAAATACAAAATGAAAATAGATCGATTTTTTTTCATTCCCGAGGAAGTGCATATCTTACCCGGAGCTTCTTCCATAATGGTACGGAACAATAGTATCATTGGAGTAGATACGCGAATTACTTTCAATATAAGAAGCCGAGTAAGCGGATTGGTCCGAGTGGAGAAAAAAAAAAAAAAGATTGAACTCAAAATATTTTCGGGGGATATCTATTTTCCTGGAGAGACAGAAAAGATAT